TTCTCATTCAATATATTATGTCAATTGATGAGCATACTAATTAATACTAAATAAATAATAATACTAAATAAATAATAACTAATAACGAGTTAAAATAAAAGTAAAAAAAAAAGGGTGTTATGTTATAAGGCTCTTGTTCCAAACAAAATATAAAAAAAATGGAATAAATACAATTGAAAAAGAAAAGATCCAAATTACTAATATATATTACTAAATATATATTAGTAATTTTAGTAATGACCCTATTTATATTATAATATTTTTATTGAAAATATAAATGATTGAAAATAGGATTTCATTTAATTTAAAGAGAGTTTCATTTTTAATTTAGAAATGAAGTTCCATGTTATTTTGACATTCCTTTATTCAAGATACTTTATTCAAGAGTTGCTCGAGAAATCGGTTGAGTCAGAATCGTAGGATGAATAGATGTCAAAGAGGATAAATTTTTTTTGATTTCTGTCACTATTGTTTGTGCTGTCTATAATGAAATGAATAATGAATGATAAATGAAATCAAAAGCTTTCAATTCAATTGGGACTCATTTTGTCAATTGGTCTTTTTATTATCTTATATTTTTCAAGATAAGAAACTTAGGTAAGTGTTTCATAAATAAACATATGTATAAATAGAACGTATCCCATTTAGTTCCTTCATGCCTACTATAACTAGTTATTTCGGTTTTCTACTGGCGGCTTTAACTATAACCTCAGCTCTATTTATTGGTCTGAGCAAGATACGTCTTATTTGAAATTGATTGAATGAACAATTCAATTCATAAAAATGTTTTTGTGAGATATCCAGGTAGTCCATAGTTCCTTCCCATGTGAATTGTAATTCTTGATTATTGAGATTCGTGGGCGATTTGGATTACTATTTAGAGATAGATATTACCCCCCCTTTTTTTTTTACCTACCTTTAAAAATCAAAAAATGATTGAAGTTTTACTATTTGGAATCGTGTTAGGCCTAATTCCTATTACTTTGGCTGGATTATTCGTAACTGCGTATTTGCAATACAGACGCGGCGATCAGTTGGACCTTTGATTAAGTAAGAGCTCATCTCTTTTTAAATAACATCTCGTTTTTTTATTGACCTCCTGCGGATTAAAGAAAGGAGGAGGTCAAATTAGGGTTGCTGCTCTAGTTAGTAAAGTTATTTACTTGTAATTCGACCCAAGAAGAACAGAAGCACGCTCTGTAGGATTTGAACCTACGACATCGGGTTTTGGAGACCCGCGTTCTACCGAACTGAACTAAGAGCGCTTTCTTTCTTATCCCAATATAAAGGGCTGTATGTAAATAAAAGAATTTTATTTGTAACCCCCACTTTGGATACATATAGTATGATAAAGCATTATGTTATGTATGTCTAATTTTTATTGATCTCAATGGATCCTTCATTACTGCACATGGGAGAAGTAATAGATAGGGATGACAGGATTTGAACCCGTGACATTTTGTACCCAAAACAAACGCGCTACCAAGCTGCGCTACATCCCTTTCAATTGGCCTATAGTGTCATTGTAGAGAATCCCCATCTTGTTTTCCACATCGTGATTTCTCCCATTGATATACAATTGCTCTTGTCATTTCTTTTTCGTCTTATATAACAATATAACATATAATAAAAGAAAAAAGAATCAAATCGATCAAATAGATATAATATAATTAACAATATAATAAAAAATATAAATATAAAAATCGGTAATGTTCAGAAAATAAAGTGAGTGGACACTTTTTTCTGTTGTAAAGAAAGTAAAATATCATCAACAACGACATGTGTATCTGATCATATATGTATTACAATAAAAAAGGAGGATTTTCAATGCGAGATTTTAAAACATATCTCTCCGTGGCACCTGTGTTAAGCACTCTATGGTTCGGGTCTTTAGCAGGCCTATTGATAGAGATTAATCGTTTATTCCCAGATGCGTTAACATTCCCCTTTTTTTCATTCTAGTTGGGGATGAAGAAGATTATAGATAGAATAAATTATCTGTGACTAATTGTTTTGTTCTTTCTTTCAGTTTTTTAGGATAAAAAAGAAGGAAAGAGAAAGAATCAAAAAAGATTCATCCGCAACGAAACTCAGGTTCACGCTGAATTAATAGAGGGAGAACAAAAATGTAAAGTAAATAATAAAAGTCGCGGACAACAAACGCATACAGGATACTTAAATGAAATACTATAACTAATGGATAGTTAGAAATCATCGTATTACTTATATTCTCTATTGATTTGATTGCAATGAAATATTTAATAATCGGGTTTCGAGTCAGCAACTTCTTTTTTTCTTCTTCGTTTCGAAAATAGAAGAGTTAGGTGAATAAAAAAAAAAGGGGGTTTATGGCCAAGGGTAAAAATGTCAGAGTAAAGGTTATTTTGGAATGTAACAGTTGTGTCCGAAACGATATTAATAAGGAATCGCGGGGCATTTCCAGATATATTACTCAAAAGAATCGACACAATACGCCTAGTCGATTGGAATTGAGAAAATTTTGTCCCTATTGTTACAAGCATACGATTCATGGGGAGATAAAGAAATAGAGAAAATGTAACGCGTTTGTAACCCCTCCAAGGAACAGCAATAAATTACATAATAATAAAATATTAATATAAAAATTTAATAATAAATTATAAAAATAAAACAACCCAATCCTATTTCATCCTATTTTGGTAGGATCGCAAATGAAATTCGAATTAAGAAATACGATTTAAAAGATAAGGAATAAACCATGGATAAATCCAAGCGACTTTTTCTTAAATCCAAGCGATCTTTTCGTAGGCGTTTGCCCCCAATTGGATCGGGGGATCGAATTGATTATAGAAACATGAGTTTAATTAGTCGATTTATTAGTGAACAAGGAAAAATATTATCTAGACGAGTGAATAGATTGACTTTGAAACAACAACGATTAATTACTATTGCTATAAAGCAAGCTCGTATTTTATCTTTGTTACCCTTTCTTAATAACGAGAAACAATTTGAGAGAACTGAATCGACTCCTAGAACCACGGGTCCTCGAATTAGAAATAAATAGATAGGCTATTCCTCAATTGCACTTGAATCAAAATTTCAATATGAACCCCAACTCAGATTTATATTTTGTTCGAAAAATTGGAGAACCCCGATTGGATTGTCACATCATAAGAAAAAATGGCTTCTTTTTTTAATGTGTTGATTCATTTTTACTATATTTCTCTTATTTATATTAATTTCTACTCTACCTTCCCGGAGCTCATTCTCCGGGGCCCCACTTAAATCATTACGGTGGATTCCTTCTAATCTTCTTATTTAAGGATCTGATTGGAAATCATGTAAAGACAATTTGTATTTGATATGGCTATTTGTGCAAGTATTTTACGATTAAGAAGCAACTGTCTCTTATACAGATCATGTATGGATCTGCTATAACTATAGGATACCCCAATCTCACGAATTGCTGCATTTATCCGAGTAATCCACAAACGACGAAAATTTCTCTTTTGCCTGCCCCTATCCCGATGAGCAGAACTCAAGGCTCTCATTTTCTGTTGAATAGTATTTCGAGTAAGTCGTGAATGAGTCCCTCGAAAGGTTGATGCAAATAAACGAATTTTTATTCTACGTCTCCGAGCTATATACCCTCGTCTAATTCTGGTCATTGAATCAAATTAAACTTTGATGAATAACTAATTGATTTATTTTCTTTCAGTTATTCTTTTTCCCTTTCCTGGTCTATTAATAACAAAACGGATTCTTCCAATGTATAAAAAAAAAATTCCAATGGCTTTTGCTACTATGACCTTCCCAACCACCATTTTTCCAGGCATTTAACCTCGAAATAAGAAATTGTATTGATACTAGGTATCAACAAAAAAAATACTAAATTGTAACTCAAGTTGAGTATAGTATAAAGTATCAATAAATAGTAAAGGTAAATGGATAAATAAATAGTGGGTTCCATCGTTTCTATGGCTACTTCTTAAACGGTGAGGTCCTCTCTATACACCGGAGCCCCTTCCACCATTAATCAATGTTATTAGTAACTTGTACAGTTCACATTCTTTGACTCTACCCATGAATTGTACAGTAATAAGTCTTTTCACAATGAGATCTACCCATACAGTAACGGTATTTAATTACAAAGGTTGGCTAGGTAGCTGACCCTGTATAGTCCGTTCTTGCAAGAGTAGGAGCCTAATTCTTTTGCTTCTTAAATATGATTTCCCCCGCTTAATGGATAACCATTTGCTACCACTGGGGAATTGCTTTTCATCTCCAATTGAGGTGATTGGATTTGCACCAATAGAAACCATAAATTTGATACGCAATGGAGGTTTTTTTCTATATTGATTGGAATTCTTCTATCCTATCCTATTCATTGGTACTGGTCATTGATACTGGAAAAAATTGTACTTTATTTTGTTCCGGCTCATGATCTGAACGGGTCGCACATACACCCGAGTACATGTTCCTCGACGCTGAGGACATCCCCGAAGAGCGGGGGATTTTGTTACATTTTTTATTGGCTGTCTTGTGTTTCTAATAAGTTGTTTAATAGTTGGCATACTTAATGGTATAGAAAATGGGCTGGTTTAGATCAATCCTAACCAGATGATTATGAATTCTTTCTATTTTCTTTTTTTTTTTTACTTTACGCAGATAAAATATTCAATTTAGATTCATCCAAATTATGGTTCGAAATGGATGGAATCGCAGATTTACGTGAAATCCCCGGCATTTTCGATCGCTACCAGATCAACAATTCCATGAGCTTGGGCTTCTGTTGCTGACATAAAAACGTCCCTTTCCATGTCTTCGGATACAACCCATAAGGGGTTACCCGTTCTTTGTACATAAACCCTTGTGAGGGTTTCGCGTAGTTTCAGAAGTTCTTCCGCTTCTAGGACAAATTCTCCTGTTTGTGCCTCATAAAAAGAACTCGCAGGTTGATGGATCATTACCCTGATGATATAACATAATGAATGTTTCCGCGATCTCGTACGATTGATTGGACTAGGCAAAAAGCAAAAAGATTAAAGAATAACAAGAAAAAATAAGTATATATATATAATTGAACAACCGTACAGGCATTTTTTGTGCATTGCATACGGCTCCACAATGGACTTTTTACGTTCGTTGAGCAAAAAACGAAATAGGATCCATCAGACCCAAATCGTTAAGTGATCCATTTACCACCCTTCTTTTCGTGGGAGTTCAAAAATACTATGATGGTTCCGTTGCTTTCTATATTTATGATTTATCTCATATGTGATTCAGCAATCCCAAAGTTTCTTTTTGATCCGATCAAATAAAAAAAGTCAAAAAAAAAATGATCTTGTTTTTTTTTTTCATTTGAGTATTCTTTCATATTTCATAACATAAATATTGGAAGAAAGAGGCTTCTGGCGTGAAAAATAAAAGTTTGTGACGCTGAAATGAAGCCCGGATAGATAAGATCAAATCATAAATACCCTTTGTCTCATATTACTCGCCCGATATATAATCCCATGTTCTGAAAAAACAATAATGGTTTGTTCATATCGAACTCGAAGTGCCATGCTATTATTACTTAAATATTATCTTACAAATTCTTATTTATATTAAAATATTAAATATGGCGAAGGCATAGTTTTCTTTTTTCTTTCAAACAAAAAACTCATTGGCGCCGAGCGTGAGGGAATGCTATACGTTTCGTAATTTCTCCTCCGACCAGGATGAAAGATCCCATTGAAGCGGCTAATCCCATGCATATTGTATGCACATCTGGTGGCACAAATTGCATAGTATCATAAATTGCGACTCCGGGTATTACCCACCCGCCGGGGGAGTTTATAAACAAATAAAGATCTCTGGTCTCATCCTCTATACTGAGATATACCATCAGGCCAATAAGTTGGTTTGAGATCTCGCTATCAACTTCTTGACCTAAAAAAAGTAATCTTTCTCGATGAAGTCGGTTGATTAGGACAAAATTTTATCCCTTAGGAACCGTACACGCGCCTTTGGATGCATACGGTTCAAAAAAAAAGAATCAATGTATTGATTCTACCCTCCTTTACTTTTTTTATAGTAGGACTTTTCTACCTCCTAATGAAGGGGCTTTTTCTTCGATTTTTTTTTAAGAAAGATTTTTTTTGCTCGAATCTTTTTAAAAAATAAAAGAATCCACTAAACTTATCGAATTAACCTCTCATTGATGTATTGTTTCATCGAAATCGAATCCAAATTACGATGTAATTTTCTTGTTCCTGAATGGGCCTCCTCAATTATTTTAGGTTTATGTTCTACTCCGGGTAAATATCTGCCCGATTTCAATTTGCACATATAGGACAAATGCTCCCAATACCACTTTTACTTTTTTCAATTCATTTCGTGCCTTTCTTACAACAAATACGCGATGTAGTCATAATATTATTTCATTGATTGGCAGTTTGAGATCGCCCATATGCTATCAAGTAATCACTTATGATACAAGTGGTAATCATACATATATTACCAATTGGGTATTTTCTGAACGGAGCCTGGATACTTCATTTTATTGGATTGGTCCAACCAAGCCAACCATAAATTTTGATAATTGATAATATTAATATTGATTTCGACCCCCTCAAAAATGGATCTAATTGCATTTCACGCTCCAAATTATTGATGGTTCAAACAATCTTTTTTGGGCGAAACAGAGGGTATCTCGATCGGGGGAGAGAACGGGGAAATCCCATATGACCCAATATGTCTGACAAGTCGCACTATACGTCAACCCAAATTGCATCTTCCTCTCCAGGACTCCGAAAAGGTACTTTTGGAACACCAATAGGCATCAACTGAAAGAAAGGGGGTTAAGTACTATATTTTACTTTGATGTGGAAACGTAATATTTTTATCCCTGGATATTACCAAATAGTAAGACGAAATTAATAAGGGAAAATTATTACAAATGGGTCGGGCTCTTCGAATGATGAACAAGTATCTACGCATTCGCTCATAGAAAATGGGACCAATCCCCCATTGCGTATTGGTACTTATCGGGTATAGAATAGATCTGCTTATCTTTGTTCCTATGAACAGAATTGTTCCATTATTCCCAACGAAAGAAATGGAATTCAATATTCAATAATATGAACCCTTGTTCCAAAATAATCCACTGAAAGGGAGAGGTCCATAGCATAGTCTTTTTCCAATGCGATAAAGTTACATAGTGTCTATTTTTCTTTGATAAAGGGGTATTTCCATGGGTTTGCCTTGGTATCGTGTTCATACCGTCGTATTGAATGATCCCGGTCGGTTGATTTCTGTACATATAATGCATACAGCTCTCGTTGCTGGTTGGGCCGGTTCAATGGCTCTATATGAATTAGCCGTTTTTGATCCCTCTGACCCCGTTCTTGATCCAATGTGGAGACAGGGTATGTTCGTTATACCCTTCATGACTCGTTTAGGAATAACCAATTCGTGGGGCGGCTGGAGTATCACAGGAGGGACTATAACGAATCCGGGTATTTGGAGTTACGAGGGTGTGGCCGGGGCACATATTGTGTTTTCTGGTTTGTGCTTCTTGGCGGCTATCTGGCATTGGGTATATTGGGATCTAGAAATATTCTGTGATGAACGTACAGGAAAACCTTCTTTGGATTTGCCCAAGATCTTTGGAATTCATTTATTTCTTTCAGGATTAGCTTGCTTTGGGTTTGGTGCATTTCATGTAACAGGCTTGTATGGTCCTGGAATATGGGTATCTGATCCTTATGGACTAACCGGAAAAGTCCAATCTGTAAATCCTGCGTGGGGGGTAGAGGGTTTTGATCCTTTTGTTCCGGGAGGAATAGCCTCTCATCATATTGCAGCAGGTACATTGGGCATATTAGCGGGCCTATTCCATCTTAGTGTCCGCCCCCCCCAACGCCTATACAAAGGATTACGTATGGGTAATATTGAAACTGTCCTTTCCAGTAGTATCGCTGCTGTCTTTTTTGCAGCTTTTGTTGTTGCTGGAACGATGTGGTATGGCTCCGCAACTACCCCAATCGAATTATTTGGTCCCACTCGTTATCAATGGGATCAAGGATACTTCCAGCAAGAAATATATCGAAGGGTTGGTGCCGGACTAGATGAAAATCAGAGTTTATCAGAAGCTTGGTCTAAAATTCCAGAAAAATTAGCTTTTTATGATTACATTGGCAATAATCCAGCAAAAGGAGGTTTATTTAGAGCGGGCTCGATGGACAATGGGGATGGAATAGCGGTTGGATGGTTAGGACATCCTATCTTTAGAGATAAAGAAGGGCGTGAGCTTTTTGTACGCCGTATGCCTACTTTTTTTGAAACATTTCCAGTAGTTTTGGTAGACGGAGACGGAATTGTAAGAGCCGATGTTCCCTTTAGAAGGGCGGAATCTAAGTATAGTGTCGAACAAGTAGGAGTAACTGTTGAGTTCTATGGCGGCGAACTCGATGGAGTCAGTTATAGTGATCCTGCTACTGTGAAAAAATATGCTAGACGTGCTCAATTGGGTGAAATTTTTGAATTAGATCGTGCTACTTTGAAATCGGATGGTGTTTTTCGTAGCAGCCCAAGGGGTTGGTTCACTTTTGGACATGCTTCGTTTGCTTTGCTCTTCTTTTTCGGACACATTTGGCATGGTGCTAGAACCTTGTTCAGAGATGTTTTTGCTGGTATTGACCCAGATTTGGATGCTCAAGTGGAATTTGGAGCATTCCAAAAACTTGGAGATCCAACTACAAGGAGACAAGTCGTCTGATACAATACTGCTCTTGTATCTTTTGCCTCTATTATATTTTTATTATTTAACTTTGACATAGAGTACCAGAGAAATGTTGATTTGAATCACCGCCCTTTCTTTGACTTTTGACTCTTGTCCTTTCTTAATCTGGGAGATGATCCCAAATGAACAGGTGTGGAAGCTATAATTGTAAACCACGATCAATTTATGGAAGCATTGGTTTATACATTCCTCTTAGTCTCGACTCTAGGAATAATTTTTTTCGCTATATTTTTTCGAGAGCCGCCTAAGGTTCCGACTAAAAAGGCGAAATGATTTTTCATTATCTTACATTATCTTTATCTAAATCGAAGTAAAGTAATGAGCCTCCCATATTGGGAGGCTCATTACTTTACTTCCATTTAGTCCCCGTGTTCCTCGAATGGATCTCGTAGTTGTTGAGAGGGTTGCCCAAAAGCGGTATATAAGGCGTACCCGGTAAAACTTACAAGTAAACCAGATATAAAGATGGCAACTAAGGTTGCTGTTTCCATTATTATCAAATTTCAAAACTATAACGGATCTATGATAAGATCCTTTATTTACAACGGAATAGTATACAAAGTCAACCGATCTCAACCAATGCAATAGGATTTATGGCTACACAAACCGTTGAAGATAGTTCTAGATCTGGTCCAAGACGAACTAATGCAGGGAGTTTATTGAAACCATTGAATTCAGAATACGGGAAAGTGGCTCCTGGGTGGGGAACTACCCCTTTGATGGGGGTCGCAATGGCTCTATTTGCGGTATTCCTATCTATTATTTTGGAGATTTATAATTCTTCCGTTTTACTAGATGGAATTTCAATGAATTAGGTCCATAAAAATCATGAAGTCCTGGCTTTTCAATCCAAAATGAATTACTTAGGACTCTCATTTCTAGTCTATTCTGGCAGTTCGACCGTGAAATTCTTTTGTTTCTGTATTTCCGGAATATGAGTGTGTGACTTGTTATAATTGATCCTATTGATAGTACAGAGAATGGGTCTGTCATCTTGAGAGAGATGAGTTCTGCTTCGTCGGATATTCATTTTTTTTATCTGGAGCACGGAATATATGGAATAGATCGAGAAATATTTGAACTATGATTCATACCTACTATTTATACCTCGCGACTGGATTCAAAAAAATGTAAAAGATTGATTTTATCATTATAAATCGAAAGGGTTTTCTTCCTTCAAAATTGGGTTTCTGTTTATTTGTTTATTTTGACCAATGGACAAATAAAATTCCG